TATCGATATATCACACTCGCGGCTCTGTTACAACACGCCAATTCTAATCTAAATTGAAAGGGTTAGAATGAAATCATAAAACTATGTATACTTTATTTTATTATGGTATTTACTTGGGATTGTAGTTCAATTGGTCAGAGCACCGCCCTGTCAAGGCGGAAGCTGCGGGTTCGAGCCCCGTCAGTCCCGACGAATCCAAATCCAATAAAAAACTATATCAATTCATCTCTCTATTTTTTGTGAAAAGAAGTCCAAATAACAGAATTTCATTCCCAACAGCGATCCCTCTTCTTTTTTTTCTTTTTCGTTTCACATTTATCATCAACCAAATGGGGGAATTTCCATTTCTTCGACTAGTACCGATTCGATTGATGGGAGAGAGACATATGTGGATTAGTACAATTATTAGTACAATTATTATATTATTAGCATCAGATTCAGGATTCCACGGGATACCGTACTGTACTGGGTCTGGCTTTTTCTTTTTCAATTACTCCCGATCTGTGAAATATGAAATAGAGTATTGTATGTTTCCCGGGAGTACATACATAAATGGAATTTGTACAATATAAAATAAATTGAACATAGTTACTGTGTATAGAATACTTTTATTTTAATCTTAAAAGTATATCCTTTTCGGGCCCTATTTTGTGTAACCTCAATTTCAAATTTTACTAATTTGAAATAATCTATCTCATTCAAATTTCGCATTGAGCTTTTGATATATGCGTCCCATTACTAATCCAATGAAAGAGGATATTAAAAAAATAAAGATCAAACAAGGATCACTTTTTTATTAGCGAGGTAATTCATTTTTTTTTTTTTTTATAAGGGTTTTTCCTTGAAAGAACAAACTTTTTAAATTTATATATAAATATATAAAAAATTTAATTTATATAATTAAATTTATATATAAATATATACAAAAATAGTTAATTTGATGGAATATTAGATTTTTTTATACCGGAATTTGTACTCGTCTTTATCATACTTCTTTTGTTTTCCAAGAAGATTGGATCATTAAAAAAAGGAGTTTATAACTTAACTCCTTCCTTTTTTTTTTCATTGAGCTTCTATTATTTGTTGGGGTTTGTTTAGAACCAATGGTAAGTGGAAAGGCGGTTAGATGATACTTCATCAGATGATTGTACAAAGAGGGCGGTAGGTTATAGAAAAGAAAGAATGGAAAAGAATGATAAATAAATAAAGGAATTATTGATTGTATCGGGAATCAAATTTTGAGTTCAGTATGGATAAAAGATCGTCCTATGTTATACTATTCAATTCTTGACGATGAATCGATTTGATAGCTCCGATATTGTTATTCATGATATTGATCCGATTCGATATCATCGAGATGTAATGCATCCCATTGAATTTACAGACGAAAGATTTATTATCTCTATGGGATTAACTCCCGAGTTATTGCGAATTAAAGAAAAATTAAACAATGAGATTATGGAAGTAAATATTCTCGCATTTATTGCTACTGCACTGTTTATTCTAGTTCCTACTGCTTTTTTACTTATAATATACGTAAAAACAGTCAGCCAAGGTGATTAATTTGAATTAAACTTGATTTTTTATTTCTTATCAATAATTGCAGAGAAGACAAGGATAAAAATTTCGCGTCTTAAATGAAATGGGCAGACTAGAATCAGTCGTATTCTATGAGATACGATAGTATGGTAGAAAGATTCAGATATTTCTTTCTACCATACTATCTAGTATTGTTATTGTAGTGTATAAAGTTGTATTGTAATGCGGGTTAATTTACTATAGATTAATATAGATCAATCTACAATAGTATCATCATATTCCTTTTATATATTTCTATATATTTTCTATATATATAGAAATAGATTAAATTACATATATATAATATATATAGTGATAATGTATATTATCCCAATTCTATTTCTTTGCTTTATCTATTTGTATTTAATTTGTGTTGATTTCAATTAAATAAATTTGAAATAATCGAAAGCTACTTTTACGATTAGAATTCCTAGATTTCTGATTATTTTCAATATGAATCCCGATCGAAAGAATCAATGACTTCTTCGTCGGAATGCTAACAAAAAGATTATTTTATTATACCCATCGAAGAAGTCGTTGATTGAGGAGTTGACAAATGATCCATGGGAACTTCTTCGGATTTCGAAAAGGATTAGTAAAACCCGTCGACTTTTAACGTTTGAACCATGATAGGAAATGGGTTCAATAAAACAAGCAAAACATAAATAAAATTTCTAAAATAGTAAAACTAAAACAAGCGGCGCAATATGTGACTCGCCCAAGACAATATTTTAGGATGTGCAGTATCTCGTTGGACAACTACTACGTTGTTTCCCAATGTGTATCCGCGTAATGGAATAACCGAATTGTTTTCTCTTTGATCTTTGAACAGTAAAGAGGTAAACAAAAAAAAAAAAAAGTCAAATAAAAAAAGTTCCGTTCTTCCTCATGGTCCATATCTAACTTTGGTAAGAGTCAGTTC